CATTAATTGCGACTTCCTCAGTGTTAGTAATTAGTGTACCCCTTGTATTTGCTTCTCCTGATGGTTGGTCAAATAATAAAAACGTTGTATTTTCCGGTACATCATTATGGATTGGACTAGTCTTTCTGGTAGCTATTCTGAATTCTCTCATTTCTTAAATTTGTTTAGTATTTAGTAGCCCGATACAAAATAAATAAAAAGGCCATTTCTTCGAAAAAATTGGAATTGTGAGACGCATTAAAATGCAATTTGCGTTCCGAATTGCTACCTCTTCTCTTTCATTATTATGAAATTCCATTGCCATTAGAATATTGATTGACAGACAATTAAAAAAAAGAAAACTCTAATATAATAGAAAATGAAACGGTCGACCCAGACATAGACGGTCGACCCAGGCGGATATACCCTATAAAATATATCCCGTAGCGAGCGTAGTTCAATGGTAAAACATCTCCTTGCCAAGGAGAAGATACGGGTTCGATTCCCGCCGCTCGCCAGCTTAATTTAGTAAGGTACTATGATAAAAAATTTAGTCTAGTTGACTACTTAACTACTTATATTAAATTAAGTAGGTGTTAGTCTAGTACCGTATCCCTTACTATCTTACCCTTCTTTTGCACCCCACTCAAAAAAAGGGGCTCCGGAGGCGGGAATCGAACTCGCCAACAGGGCTCCCTAAATTGGGGATTCACCGAGACAAACAACTGGCAAACTCCTTTTAAAGGGAAGGGAGGTAGACTGTGCCTTTCTTTCATTTCTTTTTTCTTTTCTGCAGGGTAGGAAGGAGCCTTGAGAGTTCTTCTTGTAGGGGCAAGTGACTTCGCAAACTGCTCCATTTGGCCCTTTAGGGCCGGGAACTAATGAATAAAAAAGGGTTGGATACCGCCCAGCCCTCTACTCTATACAAATAGAATAGTCCTTTTATACAGACTGCTAAGTGCGGAGACGGGAATCGAACCCGTGACCTCAAGGTTATGAGCCTCGTGAGCTACCAAACTGCTCTACTCCGCTCTGGAGGGACGGAAACTGGTGGACGAAAAAGGTTGAATACAGGACTCTACCATGTCTAGACAAATAGAATAGTCCTTTTATACAGAATGGAGCGGGTAGCGGGAATCGAACCCGCATCGTTAGCTTGGAAGGCTAGGGGTTATAGTCGACGTTGGTTGATTAGTTTTAACGTCTCTAATTCAAAACCGAACATGAAATTTTGATTTCATTCGGCTCCTTTATGGATATTCTCACCACTTAACATCTATGTCAGCTTTTCTATCTGAATGGAACCAAAGCTCTCCGCTTTCTAGATGATCCCTATAGAGTAGGAGATAGAAATTCTACTAAATCTATCTAATCTACTTACTTCGTTCCCTAATTTCATTCAAGAGATCCTGAGGAAAAGAATTAGGTTTCCACCGAGCTGAAACAATATGCTGATGGTTCTAGTAAACCAAAACTACCGTTTTTTAGCTATTTGGCTTCCATTTCCTTTTTTAACAAAAGAAGATTTAGTTACGATTGGAAATAAACTTTTTTGTATCTTCATCCATAGATCCTTTACTCATATTTTAAAAATTGGAATACTTAATCCAATGCAAAATTATGCTTCGCGACTCTGTACTCATAATCCAATTTGTATTTTGGATGCAATTTCAATTAGTTTTTGGGTACAAATCGCGAGAATGTATATTCTTCCTCAATATGCTATTGAGAGGAAAAGGATTAAATCCTTTATAAGAACTAAAGTTTTCATCGGAATATAAAAAACTTAAGGACGCCTTAAGTATATCATTTCAAATTCAGTTATTAATAGAACGAATCACACTTTTACCACTAAACTATACCCGCTACATGTAGATTATGATACCAACGCTACCCTTTGTCAAGGGTAGCCATTCGAGAAGGAGGCTAATTCCCCCTTATTGAATCAAATGGAGAAGGTTCATGACAGTGAGCTGTTGGTACTTCGATCGCGGGCCTTTACTTTAGCTTTAGGGTTTAGATAGCCCCTCTGGGATGTAAAATATATCTCTTCTCACCATCCCCATAGTGTATGAGACAAATGTATGCATTTCGATTAGGTTCGTATTCTACGGTTACGACTACAATGATCATTATTTGTTTTGCGAGGACGTAAGTGTGCCAGACTGCTCTAAGGAATAGTTTGATTATTCCTACAATATACACTAGGAGATATAGGGAGCAGCACTGCCCCCATAAATCCCTTTCTTCCTTTTCTTTTTTGTTCAATTCTGAACAAAGAAATTGGGGAAGATGTTTTCTTTCTTCCCCCACTTATCATGAAGTCCGAGCCCTAGAGAAAGAGTGAGATGCATTTTAAAAATTCATCATAGACTTTCCCTATGGCTTGAGAGAAGCAAGAAACAAAGAGTCGTAACTTAAACGGAGAAGCGGACAGGACCCGACGGATTTACCTGATGTAAAGAAGATCCTAAATGTCTCTGGTTAGTCGATCCTCTCCATTTACCAATTTCTTCTCCTCTTTTCCACTCAATTCTAGTTTATTAGATTCTTGTTTAAAAGAATCAAAGAAGATGAATAGAACTAAGAACACATAAAAAAGAGCATAGAGGACCAAGACCATTACCAAATGTTCCTCCCAAGAATCATATTGGGTATCTGTTCCCTTCCTTTTCCCGCTAGGATCGGGAATCTTATATTTTCCATATCCATATACCATCGAACCTTTAGGGTTCCAGAATCCTCCTTTTTTCCTAATCTTCGGAAACAGAAAACCCATAGCCAGGAGGAGTTAGGTATGTAGGGTATGGTTTATTATTTTTTGTTGGGCAGGCAGTAGAATAATTTTTATACTCTGCAGTATAAATTCGACTGCCCACTTTTTACAAGCAAATTGTTGCTAAAACTCCAACATAGTTTGTTCAAAATGCACCAACCATAATCCCTTTATAATATTAAAGTACCCCCCTTCCTTGGAAGGGGTACCTGTTAAAAATCGCTTCAACAAATCCGTCCAAAACTTTTTAAGAAAAATTGAAAAGTTTTGAACTCGAAGGTTTTTCTAAGAGATGCCTGTTAAAAATAGTTTCAATTTCTCACCAAAACAGACAAGAAGTATATCACTGAAAATTAATACCCAACCATATGGGTATATGAAGAGCGCGAATTCCTTTATACCCTACCCAATTAGAATTAGAAGAAATAAAACATAAATGGAGAAAGTTCTCATCATAAGATCAGCCAATAGAAGAAAAAAGTCCCTAATTCTGCAGAACGTTCTGAGCACGTGAAAAGTCAATAGCCTAAAGATAAAAAAAAACAAAGTCTACCGTTTTTTTAACAGCAGCTCTTATTGCCCCTTTGGCCTTTTTTTTTTTGCCCATTGTTGTATCCGATTCAACAATTGATACATATTTGTTCTCCTCTTCTAAAAAATAGAACTTCTGGGCTTTGGTTTGGTGAGTCGTCCGAGATCATGTTTACATACCTATGAACTTACCCTCTTCAAGTATATCGGATACTAATAATAATTTTTTATTGTGTCAACTCTCTCTTCACGTATTTTATTATATGTATTTTTTTATATAAAAAAAGAAAAAAACCTCTACTTTGTGCAAGTGATAAGAGAGAATATGAAAGATTTTCTTATTTTTCTTGATTTTCTCAAGATTTTGAACTCTCAAGATTTTGAACCTCGCCATGAATAAACTTCTATATCTCGATATATACATATATAATCTCTACATATATCTCTATATATACATATATTATGTACATTATGCAGTAGACTCATAATGAGAAATCAAAGTGGCTAATTTTTGAATTGAATAAAAAGCCCTTTTAACTCAGTGGTAGAGTAATGCCATGGTAAGGCATAAGTCATCGGTTCAAATCCGATAAAGGGCTTTTTATTTGGTGGTAGAGTAATGCCATGGTAAGACGTAAGTCATCGGTTCGAATCCGATAAAGTACTTTTCTACTAAATTTATTATTTATTCACTTTTTTTTCTTTGTTTTTGAAAATTTCTCTATTTTTTCTTGAATTTTATGACTTAGTGTGGGATGCATGCATTTTTGGTCTGAACGCTAAACGAAGCACGGGGTGGAAATTACAAAAAAGAAATCAAATTGGACTCTTTTTCCTGTTAGATCAATCAAATCACTACCTGTACTGAACTAATCTAGAATCCCTTTTATTAATCTATTCTTATTCTATACCCTTTAAATGAATTTCCCTAAAAAGTAGGGAATGATCCGTGAATTAACCTAACCATCAACTAAAAAAAATCCTATGAAAGCATAACAGAAAAGTAGGAAAGACTCTTTGCTTTGGATCTAGTTATACTCTTCGAGTATATTGACAATTCCAAAAAACTGCTCATACTATCATTATAGTATAATGACGAGCGGTTGTATATGGCCCTATCGTCTAGTGAAGTGATGCCCCTATCGTCTAGTGGTTCAGGACATCTCTCTTTCAAGGAGGCAGCGGGGATTCGACTTCCCCTGGGGGTAGGGAGTATTATGAAAGGAGGTTAATCATAGATTCTAAAAAACCCTAGAATAAATTCTTCCTGGGTCGATGCCCGAGCGGTTAATGGGGACGGACTGTAAATTCGTTGACGATATGTCTACGCTGGTTCAAATCCAGCTCGGCCCAAAAATCTAGGGCTTCGTGAATATGAACTAAATCCATTTGTTTTTCTTCCATAAAATAAAATGTCTGATCCATAGAAATAAAGGATAAAGCGAAAGGGGGAAATTTCTTTCTAATCCATATCTCTCTCATTCCTTTTTTACAAACAAAAGAGTTTTTCTTATTGAAATGAAAGGTGGATTATCATCCATTTTTAGCGATAAAAAATCGCGACATACTAGTTATGTCACTCTCACTATACCCACATATGATATGTGGGTATGTAGTATATGATTCGTCTATTTCTTAGAGTACGACAGGCGAATCGAATCTTCTTATGGTTCTATTTAAGAATAGGTATGCCATACACCCCGCGGGGATTGTAGTTCAATTGGTCAGAGCACCGCCCTGTCAAGGCGGAAGCTGCGGGTTCGAGCCCCGTCAGTCCCGAACTAGGGTTCAATGAATGGAGAAATTCATCTTTCCTTTTTCCATGAAAAAGGGGGGGCAGGAGAGAAGATCAAATACCTATGGGGCACCCTTATTTCACTTTTTTTATTTCGCATTTCTCATTAAAGAGGGAGGGGAGGCCTATAGGAATTTTTTTTTTCACTACTCCCGGTTGATAAGGAAAGACATACATATCATACTTGGATTAGTATAATTTAGGATATTACTCTATCCTTATGATGATACCATCCTCATCTTAACTTCCTATTCGACTCTTATGGAATAGAGTACCGGTATTTTACCGAAATCCATACATAAATCGTATTCGTTTTTTCTTAGACATAGACAGTGAATTTAATTGAATATAATTAGTACTTTACTTTTTGGATTAAACCAGGCCCCCTCCATTTTGTAGTTCCAACTTTGTTTGTGTATGTTCAATGACTAATTGGAAAGAATCTATCTCATTTTCATTCCATTTGCGGACTCCTTATTTTATGGATCTGTTCTCATCTTTAGACCCCAAAAGTGGATATTGATAGTAACTTAATAAAATAAAAGAAAAACCAAGCAAAGCAAACGCCCTTTTTCCTAAATTAATTAAAATATTCGATTTTTTTTTATTTAAGCCCTCTTTTCTCCATCTCACTTCTACTTCTACTGCTTATTTGGATGTCTATGTGACCCATAGAAAGTCGGTCATATAATACATACATACATAATTGTATGTATAACTATAAGAAAAAGGAAGGGAAATTGGATAAGATAAGAAAGATCGTGGGTTATAGATATAGAAAAGAAAAAGTGGATCTTCCTATGTTATACTATTCCACTCTCAACCATGAATTGATTTGATAGATCCGATATTCATAATATTGAATTGATTCAGTATTATCAGAATGCAAGTCCTCCCCTTGAATTTACAGGATACCCCTTTTTCCTCTCCATGGGATTACATCCCGAGTTATTGTGAAAAAAATAAAGAGGTTATGGAAGTCAATATTCTCGCATTTATTGCTACTGCACTGTTTATTCTAGTTCCTACTGCCTTTTTACTTATTATTTATGTAAAAACAGTCAGCCAAAATGATTAATTGGAATTCCAATTAATCATTGAAGAAATGAAAAAGGGATTAAATAAAATAAAAATCCAAGTCTTAAATGAAAGGATCTGGTTGGAATCATAAAGTGTGGTAGAAAGAACTACATATAGTTTTTTCTACGACACTTTAGAGTCTTTCTATTATATTATCTTGAATCTACATAGAATAGATTAGTAGATTGAAATAGTAGTCTAATTCAATTTCTTTTTTCACTGCATCCACTTAATTTCAATCAAGTCAAAATAAAAAAATCGAAGACAATTCTTCACGAAAGAATCCATGGAGGGAGAGAAAAATAATATGAGAATAGACTATAGTAAAAAGTAAAAGAAAAAAAGTAAAAGGAAAAAACCAGCGAATCTTTCATGCTTAAACATGCGGCGAGATGCTTCAAAAGAGCATAAAAATTATTCTAAGAATAAGAAAAGAATATAAAACAAATGGAAAGTGTGCGATATGTTGTGAATAGCTCCGTGGAAGAAAGTCTAATTTTCTTATGTATAGAACTTTTTTAACCATTCGTCACTTCTAGTAGAAATTTTGAATTGCTGTAATCGCTCTTTCTATTTCTATATAGTAGAATAGAAATAGTAGAATAGAACGACTCTTTCTTACAAGAGTTTCTTACAGGTACAGGAGTGAAACAAAACTAAAGAAAGAGAGAAAGAATAAAGTTTGGCAAAATGATTAATGCAAAACGATCAATTAAAGAAAAAAGTTGATACAACAATTCGACTACTCAATCAATTAGTAGTATCCCTAGAGTCCACTCCTCCCCCATACTACTAGTGAAAGAGAAAATGTAAAGACTACCATTAAAGCAGCCCAAGCGAGACTTACTATATCCATGTAAATTATGTCTCCTATTTCTATGAAGGAATTATTCTACTATTGATCAATAATCATAGTGGAATCAAGGGTACAGAGTCAAAAAGGGATTCTGCCCTAACGCTATGGATGAATCAGTTCAAGGAATTTACTCCTAACAAATTCTTATAGGATTTCTGGTAGAATTGGAGAGCATTAAGTATAAATACGATACATAGCCCTTTTCCTTAAAAAAGAGTACGGGGATGATGTCCTGAATAGAAGACGCGGGAATAGGAAGATTTTTTCTTCCTTTTGTTACCCTTTTTTTATAAGCAAAGGACGTCAGAATATACCATAAAATTAGGATAGATAAATATTTATTGGATACCTACCTTGCCTATGTTTATTTTTAACCTAAACCCTACAGCCCTTCTATCATTCTATGAAAGAATGAGGAGACTTTATCCACAACTCCGAAATTGATTTTTGATCAGCCTATTCAATCTGATTCTCGACAGAATCAGTAGCCCTTACTTTAGTGTATGTAGGTAGCATAAGATGTATGATAAATAAAATGTATGATAATTAGGAAGTCTTGATATTCCTTCGTGGAGTCCCTTCTTCAATCTTAGATTGAAAAAAAAAAGAATGCCCCTTAGGGGCCCTTTGGATATCAAGATTTCTGACATCTTAGCCTTGTAATTTTTAATTCTCGAATCGAATCAATTAAGAATCAATTAAAATTAATAAAAGAATAAGGAAACGCAACCTCATCCTTATTGGTAGCCGTTTGGGCCACTACCGACAAAACAAACCCTAGTTTGAGGATAGAACTATGGATTCTCAAAATCCAGTATCGCCAGGCCTAGTTACTCTCTTGCCCCAACTTATGCAGGGTACGAATTTGTTGAGTTCGATCAGTACTATAAGCCTAAGTATTTTATTGATCAGGCGGCACCCAGATTTGAACTGGGGATAAAGGATTTGCAGTCCCCTGCCTTACCGCTTGGCCATGCCGCCAAAAAATCCGATCTAAAATAGAGAAAAGAGCAAGTATTCATCCAGGTTTTCTTACTAAAACCTCCTTTCTTTTATCTTGAATCTAATTCTACTTACTTTTTTCCAATCTTTTTCAAAAAATCTATTCCTGCTTTTTTTGAATCCAGTTTCGATTATTCTCCTCGATGGATTCTATCTTAAAACAAACATTGCTAACACTAGAAAACTTCCCTTTTCTTTCTATTGAGATGAAAAAAGAGAAAAAGTGGATTTCCAGTCACAGGCTGCAAAATTCAGAACAAATTGGAACCATTAACTAGAATTCTATTTTTTTTTTTGAATTGCAGTAGTGAACGACTCTTAAATCGGTATTCTCTCCCCCCTTCCTTTTAATGGCATAATAAAATAGAATGGATTTATGCCTAATCCGTGTATAGGTAAACTACAGGTCCGAACAGCATTATTATCCATAACAGCATTATTATCCATGGATCCCCCTTATGTACATATCTCTATGGGGAATCGTGCTTTAATTTTTCATTGCATTAAATATCTTGAATAAAAAAAAGAAATTTGGTCTGATATAGAGTATGACCTGACCATCTTGGCCCACCCAAGTGAAATTACGATAAAAGCAGGGATATGTGGAGAGGTGGATAACTAGATTGGCATGTACTTAAAAAAAGGACTTACTTTATTTTAGGATTCTACAATGAAATCCTATATTTTCTAGCAATTCTACTACTACGAAACAAAAAAGAACCCTCAAATTCTTATTCTTTTTTGAAATTAAACTAAGCGTGCTATTCTAAATCGAACTAAAGTCAAATTTTCTAGTGCTTATAAATTATTATATTATGGCTTTATCCCATTCATAGAAAGGAGATAAAATGAGAAATCTTTGCCATCCAATCTGATTAGTATCATAAAGTGTAAGTGGCAGAATTTTTTTCTAGGAATGTTTTATCAATTCATTTTCATTCGATTTGTACCCCTGGCAAATTTGAACTTTCGTCGAAATTGTCTCTATTCATATGTATGAAATACATATATGAAATATGTATGTGGAGTTCCCTAGAATTTCATGTGATTCAGTAAACAGAATATGGATTCCATAATTGCTAGATCGATCCATAGGGATTGATGAAGAGTGAGCTGATAATGGAATTTTTCTTCGATAAACAGGAAACTTAAGATTAAGATGCTCCGGAATGGAAATGAGGGAATGTCCACAATACCCGGATTTAGTCAGATCCAATTCGAGGGATTTTGTAGGTTCATTAATCAAGGCTTGGCAGAAGAACTTGAGAAGTTTCCAACAATTAAAGATCCAGATCACGAAATTGCATTTCAATTATTTGCGAAAGGATATCAATTGCTAGAACCCTCGATAAAAGAAAGGGATGCTGTGTATGAATCACTCACCTATTCTTCCGAATTATATGTATCTGCGAGATTAATTTTTGGTTTCGATGTGCAAAAGCAAACCATTTCTATTGGAAACATTCCTATAATGAATTCCTTAGGAACCTTTATAATAAATGGAATATACCGAATTGTGATCAATCAAATATTGCTAAGTCCTGGTATTTACTACCGCTCGGAATTAGACCATAAGGGAATTTCTATCTACACTGGGACTATAATATCAGATTGGGGAGGAAGATCGGAATTAGCAATTGATAAAAAAGAAAGGATATGGGCTCGCGTGAGTAGAAAACAAAAGATATCTATTCTAGTTCTATCATCAGCTATGGGTTCGAATCTAAAAGAAATTCTAGATAATGTTTCCTACCCTGAAATTTTCTTATCTTTCCCGAATGCTAAGGAGAAGAAGAGGATTGAGTCAAAAGAAAAAGCTATTTTGGAGTTTTATCAACAATTTGCTTGTGTAGGTGGGGACCTGGTATTTTCGGAGTCCTTATGTGAGGAATTACAAAAGAAATTTTTTCAACAAAAATGTGAATTAGGAAGGATTGGTCGACGAAATATGAATCGGAGACTGAATCTTGATATACCTCAGAACAATACATTCTTGTTACCACGAGATGTATTGGCCGCTACGGATCATTTGATTGGAATGAAATTTGGAACGGGTATACTTGACGATGACGATATGAATCACTTGAAAAATAAACGTATTCGTTCGGTTGCGGATCTGTTACAAGATCAATTCGGACTGGCTCTTGGTCGTTTACAACATGCGGTTCAAAAAACTATCCGTAGAGTATTCATACGTCAATCGAAACCGACTCCACAAACTTTGGTAACTCCAACTTCAACTTCGATTTTATTAATAACTACTTATGAGACCTTTTTTGGCACATACCCCTTATCTCAAGTTTTTGATCAAACCAATCCATTGACACAAACTGTTCATGGGCGAAAAGTGAGTTGTTTGGGTCCTGGAGGATTGACGGGGAGAACTGCAAGTTTTCGGAGCCGAGATATTCATCCGAGTCACTATGGGCGTATTTGTCCAATTGACACGTCCGAAGGAATCAATGTTGGACTTACTGGATCCTTAGCTATTCATGCGAGAATTGACCACTGGTGGGGGTCCATAGAGAGTCCCTTTTATGAAATATCTGAGAAAGCAAAAGAAAAAAAAGAGAGACAGGTGGTTTATTTATCACCAAATAGAGATGAATATTATATGATAGCAGCAGGAAATTCTTTGTCCTTGAATCAGGGTATTCAGGAAGAACAGGTTGTTCCAGCTAGATACCGTCAAGAATTCCTGACTATTGCATGGGAACAGATTCATGTTAGAAGTATTTTTCCTTTCCAATATTTTTCTATTGGAGGTTCTCTCATTCCTTTTATTGAGCATAATGATGCGAATCGGGCTTTAATGAGTTCTAATATGCAGCGCCAAGCAGTTCCGCTTTCTCGGTCCGAGAAGTGCATTGTTGGAACTGGATTGGAACGCCAAACAGCTCTAGATTCGAGGGTTTCCGTTATAGCCGAACGCGAGGGAAAGATCATTTCTACTGATAGTCACAAGATCCTTTTATCAAGTAGTGGGAAGACTATAAGTATTCCTTTAGTTACCCATCGGCGCTCTAACAAAAATACTTGTATGCACCAAAAACCTCGGGTTCTGCGGGGTAAATCCATTAAAAAAGGACAAATTTTAGCGGAGGGAGCTGCTACAGTTGGTGGGGAACTTGCTTTAGGAAAAAACGTATTAGTAGCTTATATGCCATGGGAAGGTTACAATTTTGAAGACGCAGTACTAATTAGCGAACGTTTGGTATATGAGGATATTTATACTTCTTTTCACATCCGAAAATATGAAATTCAGACGGATACGACAAGCCAAGGCTCCGCTGAAAAAATTACTAAAGAAATACCACATCTAGAAGAACATTTACTCCGCAATTTGGACAGAAATGGAGTTGTTAGGTTGGGATCCTGGGTAGAAACTGGCGATATTTTAGTAGGTAAATTAACGCCTCAGATAGCGAGCGAATCGTCGTATATCGCGGAAGCTGGGTTATTACGGGCCATATTTGGCCTTGAGGTATCCACTTCAAAAGAAACTTCTCTCAAACTACCTATAGGTGGAAGAGGGCGCGTTATCGATGTGAAATGGATCCAGAGGGACCCCCTAGACATAATGGTTCGTGTATATATTTTACAGAAACGCGAAATCAAAGTTGGGGATAAAGTAGCCGGAAGACACGGGAATAAGGGGATCATTTCCAAAATTTTGCCCAGGCAAGATATGCCCTATTTGCAAGATGGAACACCTGTTGATATGGTCTTCAATCCCTTAGGAGTACCCTCACGAATGAATGTGGGACAAATATTTGAAAGCTCGCTCGGATTAGCCGGGGATCTGCTAAAGAAACATTATAGAATAGCACCCTTTGATGAGAGATATGAGCAAGAGGCTTCAAGAAAACTTGTGTTTTCAGAATTATATGAAGCCAGTAAACAAACAAAAAATCCATGGGTATTTGAACCCGAGTACCCGGGAAAAAGCAGAATATTTGATGGAAGAACAGGAGACCCCTTCGAACAACCTGTTCTAATAGGGAAGTCCTATATCTTAAAATTAATTCATCAAGTTGATGAGAAAATCCATGGACGTTCTACTGGGCCCTACTCACTTGTTACACAACAACCCGTTAGAGGAAGAGCCAAGCAAGGGGGACAACGAGTAGGAGAAATGGAAGTTTGGGCTTTAGAAGGATTTGGTGTTGCTCATATTTTACAAGAGATACTTACTTATAAATCTGATCATCTTATAGCTCGCCAAGAAATACTTAATGCTACGATCTGGGGAAAAAGAGTACCTAATCACGAGTATCCTCCAGAATCTTTTCGAGTGCTCGTTCGAGAACTACGATCTTTGGCTCTAGAACTGAATCATTTCCTTGTATCTGAGAAGAACTTCCAGGTTAATAGGGAGGAAGTTTGATCGGAATAAATATAAATTCTTTTCTTATTTATGATTGACCAATATAAACATCAACAACTTCAAATTGGACTCGTTTCCCCTCAACAAATAAAGGCTTGGGCTAACAAAAACCTACCTAATGGGGAAGTCGTTGGCGAAGTCACAAGGCCCTCTACTTTTCATTATAAAACCGATAAACCAGAAAAAGATGGATTGTTTTGCGAAAGAATCTTTGGACCCATAAAAAGCGGAATTTGTGCTTGTGGAAATTCTCGAGCGAGCGGAGCTGAAAACGAAGAGGAAAGATTTTGCCAAAAATGCGGGGTAGAATTTGTTGATTCTCGGATACGAAGATATCAAATGGGATACATCAAACTCGCATGTCCCGCGACTCATGTGTGGTATTTGAAAGGTCTTCCTAGTTATATCGCGAACCTTTTAGATAAACCCCTTAAGAAATTGGAGGGCCTAGTATACGGCGATTTCTCTTTTGCTAGGCCCAGCGCTAAAAAACCTACTTTCTTACGATTACGAGGTTTATTCGAAGATGAAATTGCATCCTGTAACCACAGCATTTCTCCCTTTTTTTCTACCCCAGGCTTTGCAACATTTCGAAATCGGGAAATTGCGACAGGAGCAGGTGCTATTAGAGAACAATTAGCAGATTTGGATTTGCGAATTATTATAGAGAATTCCTTGGTCGAATGGAAGGAATTAGAAGACGAGGGGTATAGTGGAGATGAATGGGAAGATAGAAAAAGACGAATAAGAAAAGTTTTTTTGATTAGACGCATGCAATTGGCGAAACATTTTATTCAAACAAATGTAGAACCAGAATGGATGGTTTTGTGCTTATTACCAGTTCTTCCTCCCGAATTGAGACCCATTGTTTATAGGTCTGGGGATAAAGTAGTGACTTCGGATATTAATGAACTTTATAAGAGAGTTATTCGTCGGAACAACAACCTTGCCTATCTATTAAAAAGAAGTGAATTAGCGCCAGCAGATTTAGTAATGTGCCAGGAAAAATTGGTACAAGAAGCCGTGGATACACTTCTTGATAGTGGGTCCCGCGGGCAACCAACGAGGGATGGTCACAATAAAGTATACAAATCACTTTCAGATGTAATTGAAGGTAAAGAGGGAAGGTTTCGCGAGACTCTGCTTGGAAAACGGGTCGATTACTCGGGGCGTTCTGTCATTGTTGTGGGTCCTTCGCTTTCATTACATCAATGTGGATTACCTCTAGAGATAGCAATAAAGCTTTTTCAGCTATTTGTAATTCGCGATTTAATCACGAAACGCGCTACTTCTAATGTCAGGATTGCTAAAAGGAAAATTTGGGAAAAGGAACCCATTGTATGGGAAATACTTCAAGAAGTTATGCGGGGACATCCTGTACTGTTGAATAGAGCACCTACCCTGCATAGATTAGGCATACAGGCCTTCCAACCTACTTTAGTGGAGGGGCGTACTATTTGTTTACACCCATTAGTGTGTAAGGGTTTCAATGCGGACTTTGATGGGGATCAAATGGCTGTTCATCTACCTTTATCCTTGGAAGCTCAGGCGGAAGCCCGTTTACTTATGTTTTCTCATATGAATCTCCTATCTCCCGCTATTGGGGATCCTATTTGCGTACCGACCCAAGACATGCTTATCGGACTTTATGTATTAACGATTGGAAACCGTCGGGGTATTTGTGCAAATAGATATAATAGTTGCGCAAACTATCCAAATCAAAAAGTAAATTACAATAATAATAATTATAAGTATACAAAAGATAAAGAACCCCATTTTTCTAATTCCTATGATGCACTGGGAGCTTATAGACAGAAACGAATCAGTTTAGACAGTCCCTTGTGGCTCCGATGGAAACTAGATCAACGCGTCATTGGGTCAAGAGAAGTTCCGATTGAAGTTCAATATGAATCTTTGGGGACTTATCATGAGATTTATGCCCACTATCTAATAGTGGGAAATAGAAAAAAAGAAATCCGTTCTATATACATTCGAAGCACTCTTGGTCATATTTCTTTTTATAGAGAAATAGAGGAAGCCATACAAGGATTTAGTCAGGCCTATTCATACACTATCTAAACAAGGAAGTTAGATTCGGCGATGCCCCTCCCTTTCGGGGGGCATTCCGATTTCGCTAGTATCATCATTTTTGCCGCGCGAATCCAGATTGAGATTAAGGAAAGGAAGTTAATTAAATTTTCGAATCACTGACTCAGGCCCATTGTCGAATCCTACTCAGCAATTGTCGAATCCTACTCAGCCGAAAAAGGGGGTACTTATGTATGGCGGAACGGGCCAATCTGGTCTTTCATAATAAAGAGATAGACGGAACTGCTATGAAACGACTTATTAGCAGATTAATAGATCATTTCGGAATGGGATATACATCCCATATACTGGATCAAATAAAGACTCTGGGCTTTCATCAAGCCACTACTACATCGATTTCATTAGGAATCGAGGATCTTTTAACAATACCATCTAAGGGATGGTTAGTGCAAGACGCGGAACAACAGAGTTTTCTTTTGGAGAAACACTATTATTATGGGGCTGTACACGCGGTAGAAAAATTACGCCAATCCGTTGAGATATGGTATGCTACAAGTGAATATTTGAAACAAGAAATGAATTCGAATTTTCGGATAACGGATCCTTCTAATCCAGTCTATCTAATGTCTTTTTCAGGAGCCAGAGGAAATGCATCTCAGGTACACCAATTAGTAGGTATGAGAGGATTAATGGCGGATCCTCAAGGACAAATGATTGATTTACCTATTCAAAGCAATTTACGCGAGGGACTTTCTTTGACAGAATATATAATTTCCTGCTACGGAGCCCGCAAAGGGGTTGTAGATACTGCTGTACGAACAGCGGATGCTGGATATCTTACACGTAGACTTGTTGAAGTAGTTCAACATATTATTGTGCGTAGAAGAGATTGTGGTACTATCCAAGGTATTTCTTTGAGTCCTCAAAATGGGATGACGGAAAAACTTTTTGTCCAAACACTAATTGGTCGTGTATTAGCAGACGATATATATATTGGTTCACGATGCATTGCCGCTCGAAATCAAGATATTGGAATTGGATTAGTCAATCGATTCATAACTGCCTTTCGAGCACAACCATTTCGAGCACAACCAATATATATTAGAACCCCCTTTACTTGCCGGAGCACATCTTGGATCTGTCAATTATGTTATGGTCGGAGTCCCACTCATGGCGATCTGGTCGAATTGGGGGAAGCCGTAGGTATTATTGCAGGTCAATCAATTGGGGAGCCAGGGACTCAACTAACATTAAGAACTTTTCATACTGGCGGAGTATTCACAGGGGGTACTGCCGACCTTGTACGATCCCCTTCGAATGGAAAAATCCAATTCAATGAAGATTTGGTTCACCCCACACGTACCCGTCATGGGCAGCCTGCTTTTCTATGTTATATAGACTTGCATGTAACTATTCAGAGTCAGGATATTCTATATAGTGTGAATATTCCCTCAAAAAGCTTGATTCTAGTGCAAAATGATCAGTATGTAGAATCCGAACAAGTAATTGCGGAGATTCGTGCCGGAACGTCCACTTTGCATTTTAAAGAAAAAGTACAAAAGCATATTTATTCCGAATCAGACGGGGAAATGCACTGGAGTACTGATGTTTACCATGCGCCCGAATATCAATATGGTAATCTTCGTCGATTACCAAAAACAAGCCATTTATGGATATTGTCAGTAAGTATGTGCAGATCCAGTATAGCGTCTTTTTCGCTCCACAAGGATCAAGATCAAATGAATACTTATTCTTTTTCTGTTGACGGAAGATATCTCTTTGACCTCTCAATGGCTAATGATCAAGTAAGACATAGACTGTTGGATACTTTTGGTAAAAAAGATAGGGAAATTCTTGATTATTCAACGCCGGATCGAATCATGTCCAATGGCCATTGGAATTTTGTCTATCCTTCTATTCTTCAAGATAATTCGGATTTGTTGGCGAAAAAGCGAAGAAATGGGTTCGTCATTCCATTACAATATCATCAAGAACAAGAGAAAGAACTAATATCCTGTTTGGGGATTTCGATTGAAATACCCTTTATGGGTGTTTTACGTAGAAATACTATTTTTGCTTATTTTGACGATCCACGATACAGAAAAGATAAAAAGGGTTCAGGAATTGTTAAATTTAGATATAGGACCCTAGAGGACGAATATAGGACTCGAGAGGAAGACTCAGAGGACGAATATGGGAGCCCAGAGAACGAATATAGGACCCGAGAGGAAGAATATGAAACCCTAGAAGACGAATATAGGACTCGAGAGGACGAATATGAAACCCTAGAAGATGAATATGGGATCCTAGAGGACGAATATGAAGCCCTAGAAGACGAATATGGGATCCTAGAGGATGAATATAGGACTGGAGAGAAAGACTCAGAAGACGAATATGGGAGCCCAGAGAACGAATATAGAACCCGAGAGGACGAATATGGAACTCTAGAGGAAGACTCAGAGGACGAATATGGGAGCCCGGAGGAAGGCTCAGAGGACGAATATGGGACTTTAGAGGAAGACTCAGAAGAAGACTCAGAGGACGAATACGGGAGCCCAGAGGAAGATTCCATCTTAAAAAAAGAGGGTTTGATTGAGCATCGAGGAACAAAAGAATTTAGTCTAAAATACCAAAAAGAACTAGATCGGTTTTTTTTCATTCTTCAAGAACTGCATATCTTGCCGAGATCCTCATCCCTAAAGGTACTTGATAATAGTATCATTGGAGTGGATACACAACTCACAAAAAATACAAGAAGTCGACTAGGTGGATTGGTCCGAGTGAAGAGAAAAAAAAGCCATACGGAACTCAAAATCTTTTCCGGAGATATGCATTTTCCTGAAGAGGCGGATAAGATATTAGGTGGTAGTTTGATACCACCAGAAAGAGAAAAGAAAGATTCTAAGGAATCAAAAAAAAGGAAAAATTGGGTCTATGTTCAACGGAAAAAAATTCTCAAGAGCAAGGAAAAGTATTTTGTTTCGGTTCGACCTGCAGTCGCATATGAAATGGACGAAGGGAGAAATTTAGCAACACTTTTCCCGCAAGATCTCTTGCAAGAAGAGGATAATTTCCAACTTCGACTTGTCAATTTTATTTCTCATGAAAATAGCAAGTTAACTCAAAGAATTTATCATACGAATAGTCAATTTGTTCGAACTTGCTTAGTAGTGAATTGGGAACAAGAAGAAAAAGAGGAGGCTCGTGCTTCCCTTGTTGAGGTAAGAGCAAATGATCTGATTCGCGATTTCCTAAGAATTGAGTTAGTCAAGTCCACTATTTCGTATACACGAAGAAGGTATGATAGGACAAGTGCAGGACCGATTCCCAATAATAGGTTAGATCGCACCAATTCCTTTTATTCCAAGGCGAAGATTCAATCACTTAGCCAACATCAAGAAGCTATTGGCACCTTGTTGAATCGAAATAAAGAATACCAATCTTTGATGATTTTGTCGGCATCCAACTGTTCTCGAATTGGTTTATTCAAGAATTCGAAATATCCCAATGCGGTAAAAGAATCGAATCCTAGAATTCCTATTCGAGATATTTTTGGGCCCTTAGCCGCTATTGTACCTAGTATATCGAATTTTTCTTCATCTTACTATTTACTAACGCATAATCAGATCCTGTTAAAAAAATATTTGTTCCTTGACAATTTGAAACAAACCCTCCAAGTACTTCAAGGGCTTAAATACTCTTTAATAGATGAAAATCAAAGGATTTCGAATTTCGATAGTAACATCATGTTGGATCCATTCCATTTGAATTGGCACTTTCTCCATCATGATTCTTGGGAGGAGACATCGGCAATAATTCACCTTGGACAATTTATTTGCGAAAATGTATGTCTATTTAAATCGCACATAAAAAAATCTGGTCAAATTTTCATTGTTAATATTGATTCCTTTGTTATAAGAGCAGCTAAGCCTTATTTGGCCACTACAGGAGCAACTGTTCATGGTCATTATGGAGAAATCCTTTACAAAGGAGATAGGTTAGTTACGTTTATATATGAAAAATCGAGATCTAGTGACATAACGCAAGGTCTTCCAAAAGTAGAACAAATCTTTGAAGCGCGTTCAATTGATTCACTATCGCCGAATCTCGAAAGGAGAATTGAGGATTGGAATGAGCGTATACCAAGAATTCTTGGGGTCCCCTGGGGATTCTTGATTGGAGCTGAGCTAACCATAGCCCAAAGTCGTATCTCTTTGGTTAATAAGATCCAAAAGGTTTATCGATCCCAAGGGGTACAGATCCATAATAGACATATAGAGATTATTATACGCCAAGTAACATCAAAAGTGCGGGTTTCCGAAGATGGAATGTCTAATGTTTTTTCACCTGGGGAATTAATCGGACTATTACGAGCAGAACGAGCAGGACGAGCTTTGGATGAATCGGTCTATTATCGGGCAATCTTATTGGGAATAACAAGGGCTTCCCTGAATACCCAAAGTTTCATATCTGAAGCAAGTTTTCAAGAAACTGCTCGAGTTTTAGCAAAAGCTGCCCTACGAGGTCGTATTGATTGGTTGAAAGGCCTGAAAGAAAACGTAGTTCTGGGGGGGATTATACCTGTTGGTACCGGATTCCAAAAATTTGTGCATCATTCCCCACAAGACAAGAACCTTTATTTCGAAATTCAAAAAAAAAATCTATTCGCGTCGGAAATGAGAGATATTTTGTTTCTCCATACAGAATTAGTTTCTTCTGATTCTGATGTAACAAACAATTTCTATGAGACATCAGAACCCCCATTTATACGATTTAAGGATACATAAAGCAGATTTTTTTATTTAAACTAGACTTTTGACCTTAGAACACTAACAGGTCAGATTTTAGATTTTTATTTTATTTTAATAAGTAAAAGAAGTCAGTTAATTCATTAAGGTTACGTTTATACCATGTATCAATAGCCAATTCTCAGTGGAAGGTTACATCGGAACAATTATTATTTATTTCAAGCTATTTCGGCTCTTTCTTAATTTTCAAAAAAAAAAAGAAATAAATTCCGTAATGGAATGGTAGGATGAAAAAAAAAGAAAAAATCAAAAGGAAGTGTGGAAAAAATGACAAGAAGATATTGGAACATCAATTTGAAAGAGATGATAGAAGCGGGAGTTCATTTTGGTCATGGTATTAAGAAATGGAATCCTAAAATGGCCCCTTACATCTCGGCAAAGCGTAAAGGTACTCATATTACAAATCTCGCTAGAACGGCTCGTTTTTTATCAGAAGCTTGTGATTTAGTTTTTGATGCAGCAAGTCAGGGAAAAAGCTTTTTAATTGTTGGTACCAAAAAAAGAGCAGCGGATTTAGTAGCATCAGCTGCAATAAGGGCTCGTTGTCATTATGTTAATAAAAAGTGGTTCAGTGGTATGTTAACGAATTGGTCGATTACGAAAACTAGACTTTCTCAATTTAGAGACTTAAGAGCAGAAGAAAAGATGGGAAAATTCCACCATCTCCCAAAAAGAGATGTGGCAATCTTGAAGAGAAAATTATCTACCTTGCAAAGATATCTCGGCGGGATCAAATATATGACGAGGTTGCCGGACATTGTGATCGTCCTTGATCAGCAAAAAGAGTATATAGCTCTTCGGGAATGTGCCATTTTGGGGATTCCTACTATTTCTTTAGTCGATACAAATTGTGACCCAGATCTCGCAAATATATCGATTCCAGCCAACGATGACACTATGACTTCAATTCGATTGATTCTTAACAAATTAGTATTTGCAATTTGTGAGGGCCGTTCTCTCTATATAAGAAATCGTTGATTAAGAAGAATAGTTCATTCTTGGGTAACTGCGTAGATTTATGGGATCACTTACTATTCTTTTTTGTTTTGCATAGATAAAAGAAGGGGAATATTGATATATATTAGAGGGTATTGATATATATTATCATCTGATGTGATTTCTTGGTATCCTAAATATAAGATTAATACTTCAAGTTGCTGAGTTGAGAAAGAGATGGTTGAATCAAAAGAATTCCTTTTTTGAAGTTCAATTTTTATCAGAGGACAATATGAATATTATACCATGTTCCGTTAAAACACTCAAGGGGTTATATGATATATCGGGTGTAGAAGTAGGCCAACACTTCTATTGGCAAATAGGAGGTTTCCAAATTCATGCCCAAGTACTCATCACTTCTTGGGTCGTAATTACTATCTTGCTAGGTTCAGTTATCATAGCTGTTCGGAATCCACAAACCATCCCGACCGACGGTCAGAATTTCTTCGAATATGTGCTTGAGTTTATTCGAGACTTGAGCAAAACTCAGATTGGAGAAGAATATGGTCCCTGGGTTCCCTTTATTGGAACTATGTTCCTTTTTATTTTTGTTTCGAATTGGTCGGGTGCTCTTTTACCTTGGAAAATTATACAGTTACCCCATGGGGAATTAGCAGCACCCACGAATGATATAAATACTACTGTTGCTTTAGCTTTACTCACATCAGCGGCATATTTTTATGCGGGTCTTAGCAAAAAAGGATTGAGTTATTTCGAGAAATATATTAAACCAACTCCAATTCTTTTACCAATTAACATCCTAGAAGATTTCACAAAACCATTATCGCTTAGTTTTCGACTTTTCGGGAATATATTGGCGGATGAATTAGTCGTTGTTGTTCTTGTTTCTTTAGTCCCCTTAGTAGTCCCTATACCGGTCATGTTTCTTGGATTATTTACAAGCGGTATTCAAGCTCTTATTTTTGCAACGTTAGCCGCAGCCTATATAGGTGAATCCATGGAAGGTCATCATTGAATTGACTAGTTTTCAAAATAGTCTTTTTTTTTAGCTTAGCTCAATTCATGCATGGTTCCAGATAATCCGCTTGGTTGGAAAACTAAATAGTTAGAAATGCGTATGAATATACAACCTAGAGTTGTAGGAGAGAGAATAGACTATATTACGGAATTGTCAAAGTATATATGCATTAAGGGGGGCGGAGTCAGGCTAGATCTATATCCTTAATGTCTATAAGTCCAGTCATCTTTTGTGCGGGTTTTTAAGGAATGATTTTAGAATCCGATTCATCAATAGAAAATGAGAAAATACGCAAAATAGAAGAAACAAATGTATATGGGATATTATATATTCCTAAGTTAGATTCATTATCTAATCCGATATATCGAATTCCCTCTATATGGAATTGGATTCCATATCCAGTTCTATGCAGCATATTGTTATCAATTGTATATCTTGATTTAATTCCTATTGGATTTGGATTAGGTCGATTTCAATAGGGGTTCTTCCTCTATTTCGTCTTTTATTATGGATTAGATGATAGGGGAAAAAATAGGAACTCAAGGATATCGAAGAGTAAAGAAAGAAGAATGGAATGAAAGAGTGGTTGGTTGGAAAGAAAGAGAAATAGAATAATGAGAATCATATGGATTTACACAAACCTCTAATGATTAGAAACTAAAAATGAGATCTCGAAGTAGTTCGGACAATTCAGATTATCATTTCAATTTGTACTTTTTAGTTACTTCTCCCCAATAGAGCTTAGAAGTAAGAATTTCTTGGTTGATTGTATCCTTAACCATTTCTTTTTTTTTTGACACGAGGAACTCACCATGAATCCACTAATTGCTGCTGCTTCCGTTATTGCTGCTGGATTGGCCGTAGGGCTTGCTTCTATTGGGCCTGGAGTTGGTCAAGGTACTGCTGCAGGACAAGCTGTAGAAGGTATTGCGAGACAGCCAGAAGCAGAAGGTAAAATACGAGGTACTTTATTGCTTAGTCTAGCTTTTATGGAAGCTTTAACAATTTATGGACTAGTTGTGGCACTAGCGCTTTTATTTGCGAACCCTTTTGTTTAATCCTAAAAAAGAAAATGAGTCCTTTAGATTAGATACTTTTTTCTTTTTTTAGTAAATTGGTATTTGCTTCTGCAATTCCAATTATATCAATACTTTACTCCTATTTATTACTCCTGGAATTACCTATTTATCGGGACAGACAATACCCCACCCCAGGAAGGGCTGATTTGAGGATGATCAATTTAGAGGATATGCTCGCCTTCTTCCTTCCCGTCCTTAGTTTAGGACAGTGGAAAGTCTTTTTCCTTTTATTTTAGGAATTTTTGGAACATTTCAACAAAGGAGTCTTTCACAGGTCAAACGAGACCTAAGACTTAATCTAAAAGAAATTATTAGATTGAATCTATTTGCATTAAAAAAAATTACATTAAAAAAACCGATCAAAAAAGGGCGAGCGAAGTAAGTGATCGAAAAACTTTGCTCTTTGTTCGTCCTATCTATAAGAGGAGAGCATATGAAAAATGTAACCCATTCTTTCGTTTTTTTAGCTCACTGGCCATCCGCTGGGAGTTTCGGGCTTAATACCGATATTTTAGCAACAAATCTAATAAATCTAACTGTAGTGGTTGGTGTATTGATTTTTTTTGGAAAGGGAGTGTGTGCGAGTTGTCTATTTCAAGAATAGATTGGATCTATCCGGCTGCACTTTAAAATATTTTTTAGTATTTTTTGGATAAATAAGAAAAAGGTGCACGATCTCGACGAATTACTTCTGAATAAATTCAGAAATCATATGGAAGAACCATAGCATTTCGCGACTCATTGGTAAATCAACTTTGATTCTCTATAGACCAATAATGTGAGACCATTAACACGGTTAAAGCTAAACTGCTTGAAGTCCAGGCAAAAAGGGGTACTCTTTCTACAACTATATTAGTATTAGTACCGAAATGCTTTAAACGGGAAATAGCTAATGTAGAATTTATCTGATATAAAACACTCATATCGATAAAATGGTTTGAACTATTTACTAGAAGGGCACCCTGCCCTTTTTTATCCAATGCCGAATCGACGACCTATGTATAAAATAAACAAAAGAGAAATTTTTTGGATTTGAAGAAAAAAAAAGAATTCTATCAATTTTCATTTTCCATTTATTTAGTTAGTTTTTCTTAATGAAATTGAAATTATTAACTAAAGGGCAAATACAAATAAAGAAACAACTTTGCTGACCATGATAGATTTTTATCTAGGCGGAAGAGTCCTCTTAATATTTATCTAGTCTTATATTCTTAATATGGGTTTCGGTATATTGAAATATAAACAGAAAAGAGAAGATAGAGGATAGGCTCATTACATAAAAAAAAAGATATGGAAATAGCCATAGCAAAAAAAGAAAAAAAAGGAGCGTGAGAGCCAAATGAATCGAAAGATTCATGTTTGGTTCGGGAAGAGATCATAAAAATTGTAAACTTAATAGCAAGATAATCTACTTTCATTAAAAGATTTATTAGATAATCGAAAACAGAGAATCTTGAGTACTATTCGAAATTCGGAAGAATTGCGTAGAGGGACCATTGAGCAGCTCGAAAAAGCTCGGGTTCGATTACAGAAAGTCGAACTAGAAGCGGATGAGTATCGAATGAATGGATACTCTGAGATAGAACGAGAAAAAGCAAATTTGATTAATGCTACTTCTATTAGTTTGGAACAATTAGAAAAGTCTAAAAATGAAATCCTTTATTTTGAAAAACAAAGGGCGATGAATCAGGTCCGACAACGGGTTTTCCAACAGGCCGTACAAGGAGCTCTAGGAACTCTGAATAGTTGTTTGAATACCGAGTTACATTTCCGTACGATTCGTGCTAATATTGGCATTCTAGGGGCCATAGAATCGAAGAAATAATTAAATTAATTAGACCTTGAACTTCTACTTTCGTTTAGAATTTAGGCATTATTTTTCCCCTTGCTTCCGAAAAAAAGAGTCAAGAAACACTAATGGCAACCCTTCGAGTCGACGAAATTCATAAAATTCTCCGCGAACGTATTGAACAATATAATAGGAAAGTAGGGATTGAGAATATCGGTCGCGTAATTCAAGTGGGGGATGGGATTGCTCGTATTATAGGTCTTGGTGGAATAATGTCAGGTGAATTAGTCGAATTTGCAGAAGGGACTAGGGGTATTGCTCTGAATTTGGAATCCAAAAATGTTGGGATTGTATTAATGGGCGATGGGTTGATGATACAAGAGGGAAGTTTTGTAAAAGCAACAGGAAGAATTGCTCAGATACCCGTGAGCGAGGCTTACTTGGGTCGTGTTATAAATGCTCTGGCTAAACCTATTGATGGGAGAGGCGAAATTGTAGCTTCGGAATCTCGCTTAATTGAATCTCCTGCTCCGGGTATAATTTCCAGGCGTTCCGTATATGAACCCCTTCAAACAGGGCTTATTGCTATCGATTCGATGATCCCCATAGGGCGCGGTCAGCGAGAGTTAATTATTGGGGACAGACAGACTGGCAAAACAGCAGTAGCCACAGATACAATTCTCAATCAAAAAGGGCAAGATGTAATATGTGTTTATGTAGCTATCGGTCAAAGAGCATCCTCCGTGGCTCAAGTAGTAACTACTTTCCATGAAGAGGGGGCCATGGAATACACTATTGTAGTAGCTGAAATGGCGGATTCACCTGCTACATTACAATACCTCGCCCCTTATACGGGAGCAGCCCTGGCTGAGTATTTTATGTATCGCGAACGGC